ATTTTTATTAATTTTATACAAAAATTTTCTATCTTTATTTTTTTCCATATATATAATATCGCTTTTTCCTAAATAATTCTTGCTAGGAATATTCTTGAGTATGCTAAAAAATTTTTCTTTTTTTCTGGTGGAATTTTCTTGATTATTATTTGTTTCTAATGATGATCTAGAAATATAGTAGTTATTTTTAGTTTCAGAATGAATATATTTATATGATAAAAGATCATATCTATAGTTTTTTTTTAAATTATCCTCTTTATTTGGTAATAAATAGACTTTCGAATTTTGTTTTTTTTTTGAATCAAGTAATTGGTCTTTTTCAGAGGAATACCATTTGTTTAAATCTTTATTTTGAGACGGCTGGCATTGGTTGATTCTATTTCGCCATTTTTTTGGGATTAATCTAGACGATGTAATCTGAGATAAATCGTATTGATAATGACCTCTTAACCAGTTTTTCCATGGATTCATTCCATAATTTGGAAGTTTATTATGTCTTAATTCGGAATGAAATATTCCTTGTCTTCCAAAAAAATCCTTTATTTCAGTCTTAAGAAAAAAAGACGGTCCATTATATTGAAGAATAGATCTTAACTTATTGAAGTTAATAATCTGCGTTTGTGATAATTTTAAAAATACATATTTTTGTGACAAGTAAGATAAATCAAAAAAAATATCTGACTTCCGCTTACTATTTCTAAGATTATCAAAAGCCCTTTTTATAGTCATAGACAAAATAAAGTCAATTTTATTTTGTTTTGTTTTATTATTTTGTTTTGTTTTATTAATCCTTTCTTGATTTGTTTCATTATTGTTAATGTATTTATCATTATCAAGAATTTTTTTTGTTGATTCGATAAAAAGTTGTAGAGGGATTCTGCGCATATTAATGATACATAGAAAGATATCTATGTATATTTTTTCAATGAAAAATTTAACTAATAATTCAATATTTTTTATTTTTAATATTTTCAAAATTTTTGGGGATGATTCTGCATTATTATTTTTCTTTTTTTTGATTCCTGGCGTTACTTTTTTTTTATTTTTTTTCATTATTTCTATTTCATTTCTGATTGTGTTTCTTCTATCAATCCTATGTTTCATTTCTTCTTCTGCCTGTGAATAATTTGTCCAACCTGTAGATCGAATTTTACTAAGTGATTCATGACTTATCTGATTGCTGATTATGGAATCCTTTTCTGTTTGAGTTTCACTTGATTCATATATTTCTCTCGGTATAAATAATGGAATTTTATTTCCTTTTAAAAGTTCTTTTTTTATTTGTTTTATAAAGAAAAATGCTTTTGCTTCTTTCTTTTTTATTTTTTTTAAAATTCTTCGAACTCTAAAATTGAATTTTCTGATTTCGACTTTATAGTCTATATCTTTAAAAATGGGTTCAAAAAAGGAAGGTGTTTTTCGAGGAGGACCAAAAGGATGTTCCGTTTCCATTCCCGAAATTGTTAAAAAACAAGAATCAAAATCCTCTTGTTGCTTTAGATCTCTATCAGAATCATAGAGTCCTAGCTTAGATCTGTGCCAAGGTTTCAAATGAAAAGGATATAGGATTTTTATCTGAAAACCTCTGCTTAACCAATTTTTAGGAAATTCTGTTTTGGAGAATTGAAGACCATTAGAGCTGCATTTTAGATAAATTTCTCTATTCCAATCTTGGAAATCCTCATACCATTCCGGAGATTGCCGTAATAAAATACGGACAAGATTCTTAGCTATTATCAATAAAGGTAATTTAATATATTTTCTAAAAGTTGATTGAGCTAGTAACAGAATACCCCTTGTTTTGTGTCCATGTGGAATGGTCTCCCAGAATTCCATTACGTCTTCCTGGCTGTTTCTTTTTGGGGGGGATTGTTTATTTAAAATTTCGAATTCTGACTTTTTACCCAACCGATCTTTGATATTAAAAAAAAGTTTCATTAGGTCGGATATAGGAAAAGGAAAATCTTGCTTTTTTTCCAAAAAAAGCGGGGAATGCGGATTTCCTTGATAGGGTCCCCAAATAACCAATTTACGCCTTTGGGTGCGCATAGATCCTTTGATTAAGGATCGACGAAAATCTGGTTCTTCCAAATAACTTATAAAACCGAAATCTTTATTCAATTTTGTATCACTATTAGAATTATTTAAATTAGACTTCTTCAAAGTTTCTAAAGTTTGTGTCGAACGATTTAAAAAATCTGTATGTTTAAATTTTCTTGTTCGAAGCTGGTGCCCCAGCCCTTGTATTATGCCTTGTTCTTTTCGTCGGTTTTTAAAATTTTGGTGTAACTCGTTGATTAATTTGTATGACCATCGAGGGGGTTTTTTGCCGATTTCGTTTATTCCAATAGAGTTTTTTTGATCTCTAAGTTTAGCTATAATTGCGGTCAATAAAAAAATTTTCCAATTATTTAAATCAATTTTGGCTTGGATTTTTTTTACTGTTTCTATTTTCTGTTCATAGTCTGGAGAATTAGGATCTATTTTCTGTTCATATTCT